AGTTCCCAGGGAATTCATTAGAGGAATGTTTCCAATAAAAATAGTTTGTTCTTGGATATCCATACTGCTTTTCCAAATTAATCCCGCGTATACATATAATTCAGAGGAATATGTAAGTGATTCATATACGGCATCTTTTTCTTTTATCAAGGATTCTACCAATTGATATGTTTCCACAAATAATTGAAATTCAATTTCTTGATCTGTATCTTCAATTTTTGGAAACTTATAAAGTTCTTCTGTTAAGCCCCGATCAATGAACCTACAATACCCTTCAAATTGTATCTGATTCAACCCGGGTATTGTAGACATTCCCTTATTTCCACCCCCAAGCATTTTCAATTTCCTCATTTCTTTTATAGAAAATATCCCACGATTTGCTGTCATTCTTCATCGAATCACATGAAAATATATTTAGCAAGAATCTCTGTTCTTTTTACTGAATCACATGAAATTTTATCTAACTCCGTGTATGAAATACCTATTATGAAAAGAGGAATAAAAAGAAGTTTATACTCCAATTGGAATTTGCAACAAAACAAACAGATAGAATCTAAATTCGAAATGGAAACGAATTGAAAAATTCCACCTAGACTTCTGGAGTTTTTTTAAAGAATATCAAAACAAAAAATTGATTCCATTTCTACCATGTATTATGATTCTACCATGTATTATGATATTACAAATTCCAATTCGATTGGATACCAGAAAAAGGAATTAGAATTCGCAGAGAAGAAAGATATTTTTACCTATTTTTTTTTAGAATTTGAGAATATGATTGGAGTTCGTAATAAGGCTTTTATTTATTAAACATGCACAGATCTAACTCCAGCTATAGTTATCTATATATATATGTCTCTTACTTTATTGCACATATTCCTTCGGGACAGCACATGTCGTGGTAAATTTGGATTTTCTATTCAATCTATTTAAGGAAGAAAAATTGTCAAAAAAAAATGGAAGCATGGGAATTTCTTGAAAATTCCCTATAGTATAGGTATTATATACGGATAAGATACTCGATTAGATAATATCTGGGTAACAATTAAAATTTATGTTCTAGGGTTTACATATACTTATAGTTACTGTTATAATTGAAATGGAGAAGAATTTTTTTTTCAATAAAAAAAGGGGGGGGTATTCTCATATATTTATTTTGTATCGTTTTGGCGGCATGGCCGAGCGGTAAGGCGGGGGATTGCAAATCCTTTTTCCCCAGTTCAAATCCGGGTGTCGCCTGATCAAAAATAGTTTATTCCGTTTTGTTGATAAAATGCTGGAAATCTTTTCGCTAACCTCTAGTCAAAGAATTTCATAGGCTGTCTTCCGATGGTTTTAGAGAACGAATCGGGAGACGGTAAGGATTAAATTAAATGGAAATAAGAGTATCAGTATGCAAAGTAATCTGTCTTGATTCTATATTTTTCTTTTTTACTTAATGAAATTACTTAATGAAGTGGTGGGGGGGGGGGACAAAATAAAACATAGGTCTTATTATTCCTACCTGTTAGTAACATTCATTCCCTTAAGACTTCCAAGGATGTCGCTGGATATTTTGTTTATGCTTAACTTAATGTTTTCCGATTCTACTAGAAATCAGATAAGAACTTGTTAGATGTTCTAATTGGATTTCTTGGATTGTTTCGTCAATGGTGTTAGCCCAGAATCCCTTTTTGACTCTGTACCAGCGATTTCACTATTATATTCTTTTATAGTATTCTTAGTGAATAATACAAAAAAAATAAAATAATACAAGAAGAATTAGTGAACAATAATGAAATAATTCCTTCATATTGATATAGATAGGAGACAAAATTTACATGGATATAGTAAGTCTTGCTTGGGCTGCTTTAATGGTAGTTTTTACATTTTCCCTTTCCCTCGTAGTATGGGGAAGAAGTGGACTCTAAAGGCACTACTAATTGAGTTAAGGGATCAAACTGTATCAATTTTTTTATAGCTGGGTTCTGAAATTTTTTGAACTATTGAATTTGAATTTAAGTATTGAATTCATACTAATTAATTGAATTCAAATATATCTGCATTTCGGAATTCTATTGTATTCTATAGATAATATAGAAATAGAAAATACTCTTTCAATCAAACAAATATTTGAATTATTCCCATGTTCGTATTTTGAAAGTCAAAAGGGAATACAAATAATAGGAAATTGACTCTCTTATTCCTTCCGAATTCTTCCTAAGATTTCTATTTCGATGAACTGGCTCTTACCAAAGTTATATATGGAAAATGAGGAACCGCGGAACCCCCCTCACTCCTACTCTATTTTTTTGTGCCCTCCTTCTCTTTTTTCAAAGAGAAAAGAAAATAGTTCTGTTATTAGTTATTAAGCGATACACAATTTCTATAGGAAAAAAATAGACATAGGAGTTGTCTAACGAGATACTACACATAATAAGATATTGCCGTTGCCGTAGGCGAATACCATATTACGTATTTATTACGTATTTACCTTACCGCTTATTTTCTTTTTTTAATA